AATGAAATGCCTGATTAAAGGACTATTTTGATAGAATAAATTATGTAGAAACACTACTTTCATTAGAAATTATGAATTTAAGAATTAAACTTAAACCTAGGAAATCAAAATTCCGTATGCTTCATACACCTAATCACAAAAAGATAAGCTAATTAAGCTAATAGGTTCATACCCTACATATAGAAGTATTAACCTTCTTCTTTTTAATACTAATAAATTCTAGAAAATTACTATTTTACAGAACAATATTACTAGGAATTTTTATATCAATTAGATCGAATAATTGAATTATAATTTGATGTAGATTAGAAATTTCATTAATATCTATTATTCCATTAATAATTTCAAAACTAATAATTTCATCAGAATCAGCAATAAAATACTTTATTGTACAAAGAATTAGATCAGCAATATTAATGATAGCAATATTAACTATAATTATAAAGGGAGACTATAATTATAGTTACATATTAACAACATCATTACTAATCAAAACCGGAGTAGCACCATTCCACAACTGAGTGCTAACAGTTATTGAAGGATTAGATTTATGATTAATACTAGTTACATTAACATTAAATAAAATTGCACCACTAACCTTGATTAGATATAGAACTAAAAGAATAGTTATTATCATCTTAATCACAATAATAGCAGGAAGAATTATAGGTATTAATCAAAATTCATTAAAAAAGTTAATTGGGTATTCATCAATTTTTAATATAGGTTTAATTTTAACAGTAATTAAATCTAATCTAACATGGATCTACTACTTAATAATCTATTCAATAATACTTATACTAATTACAACAGTTTTAATGAAAACAAAAATAATATTTGTTAACCAAACAATCTTCTTGGGATCAATATCAAATAAAATTTCAATTTGATTAAATTTACTTTCAATGGGAGGAATACCCCCATTAATAGGATTTTCAATCAAATTTATAGTTATAAACCAAATAATTAATTCAAAATTATTTACATTAACAAGAATGATATTAATAATGTCATTACTAGTAATGTTCTTTTATTTACGAATTACTTTTATAAGAATTATAAATAATTCACTAATAAAAAAAATAACATTATTTAAAATTACATCAACTTCATGATTAACAACATTAATTAATTCGATATCCCTACCGATCATCTTATTAATAAAACCATTATACTAAAGACTTTAAGTTAAACAAAACTTTTAGCCTTCAAAGTTGACTATACTAAATATTGGTAAGTCTTAGGGATAGCCCAACTTTAGAATTGCAATCTAACATTTTAATTAAACTAAAAGACCTTAATATGTTAAGAGAATTAATTTTTTCATAAATAAATTTACAGTTTACCGCCTAAATTTTCAGCCACCTCAACAATGACTAAATGATTGTTTTCGACCAATCACAAAGACATTGGAACAATATATTTTATCTTTGGTATTTGAGCCGGAATAGTAGGAATAATATTAAGAATAATTATTCGAGTAGAGTTAGCTCAACCAGGACCCTTTATAAATAATGATCAAATATATAATGTTATTGTAACATCCCATGCATTTATTATAATTTTTTTTATAGTTATACCAATTATAATTGGTGGATTTGGAAACTGATTAATTCCTTTAATAATTGGAGCGCCGGATATGGCATTCCCACGTATAAATAATATAAGATTTTGACTCCTACCCCCTTCATTAACATTTTTACTAATAAGATCAATAGTAGAAATAGGGGCAGGGACAGGGTGAACTGTATACCCACCTCTCTCAAGAAATATTGCACACTCAGGATCCAGAGTAGACCTTGCCATTTTCTCATTACATTTAGCAGGTATTTCGTCAATTCTTGGGGCAGTAAACTTCATTACAACAGTATTAAATATACGACCATCAATAATAAGACTTGACCGAACTCCATTATTTGTATGATCAGTATTCATCACAGCTATTTTATTATTATTATCCTTACCAGTTTTAGCTGGAGCTATTACTATACTGTTAACAGACCGAAACCTTAACACATCATTTTTTGACCCTTCAGGAGGAGGAGACCCAATCTTATACCAACATCTATTTTGATTTTTTGGACACCCAGAAGTATACATTTTAATTCTACCCGGATTCGGAATTATTTCACAAATTGTTACACAAGAAAGAGGTAAAAATCAATCATTTGGGTATATTGGAATAATTTATGCAATAATATCTATTGGATTATTAGGATTCGTAGTATGAGCTCACCATATATTTACTGTAGGAATAGATGTTGATACACGAGCATATTTTACATCTGCAACAATAATTATTGCTGTACCTACTGGTATTAAAGTATTTAGATGGCTTGCAACAATAAACGGAACAAACATTAAGAAAAGAATTTCACTAATATGATGCTACGGATTTGTGTTCCTATTTACCATAGGGGGATTAACAGGTATTATTCTCTCAAATTCTTCGATTGATGTTATTTTACATGATACATACTACGTAGTAGCTCATTTCCATTACGTCCTATCCATAGGTGCAGTATTTGCTATTATAGCAGGATTTATTCAATGATACCCATTACTTACAGGAATAGTTATAAGAAATAAGTGACTAAAAATTCAATTTACTATAATGTTTTTTGGAGTAAATATAACATTTTTCCCTCAACACTTCTTAGGATTAAGAGGACTTCCACGACGATACTCAGATTACCCTGACACATATTTAACATGAAATATTGTATCCTCAATTGGAAGAATAATATCACTCCTAAGAGTATTAATAATAATATTTATTATGTGAGAAAGCATACTATCAAAACGAATAATTATATTCCCAATTAATAATGATACTTCAATTGAATGAATACAAAAAACACCACCAGAAGAACATTCATACAATGAAATAGTTAACATTTTAAATTAATCATTATCTAATATGGCAGATAAATGCATCAAGCTTAAGATTTGTTTATAAATAATAATATTTTATTAGAAATTGCAACTTGATCAACATTAAATTTCCAAAATGCTAACTCACCTATTATAGAACAATTAATTTTTTTTCATGATCATACTATAATAATTATCTTAACAATCACAATTTCAGTTACATACATAATATTATTAGTTATAATTAAAAAGTTCAACAGACGATTCACATTAGAAAATCAAATAATTGAATTTGTATGAACACTAATACCCGCACTGTTATTAATTTTTATTGCTTTACCCTCACTAAAAATTCTTTATATGCTTGAAGAAACAACTAAACCATCAATTACAATTAAAACAATTGGTCATCAATGATACTGATCTTACGAATATTCAGACTTCAAAAAAATTGAATTTGACTCATATATAAAACCATCAAATGAAATTAATCAAAATGAATTTCGACTCCTAGAAACAGATAATAAAATTGTAATTCCATTTAATAACCAAACACGAATATTAATAACATCATCAGATGTTATTCACTCATGAACTATCCCTACATTAGGAATTAAAATTGATGCATCTCCAGGACGAATTAATCAAGGTAATATAATTACAAACCGACCTGGATTGTTTTACGGTCAATGTTCAGAAATCTGTGGTGCTAACCACAGATTTATACCAATTATAATTGAAAGAATTGACATTAAATCATTTATTAACTGAATTAAAAAGTATTCATTAAGTCTCTTAAATGCAAGAATTGGTCTCTTAAACTAAAATATAGTATATTAGCAAATACTCTTAATGAAAGATTTAGTTTAATTAAAACATTAAATTGTCAATTTAAAATAATTTGTATAAATAATCTTTTCTGCCTCAAATATCTCCAATATGATGAACAATAATAATAATAGTATTTATTATTACTATATTAATAACTATACAAATAGTATATTTTAACTACATAAAGTTATTAAAAAAAAAAAGATCAACACGAAAAAATCAATATAATTGATTATGATAAATAACCTTTTTTCAGTGTTTGACCCATGTACAGGAACTTTATCAATAAACTGAATTAGATCATTCATTTTCTTAATTATAATACCTAACAAATTATGATTTTTACAAAATAAAAATAGATTAATAAATAAGTTAATTATAACAATACTAAATAAAGAAATAACAATACTTATAAAATATAAAGGAACTAATTTAATTTCTATTTCATTATTTATATTAATCTTATGAAATAACTTAATAGGGTTACTTCCACATGTATTTACATCATCAGCACACCTAATTTTCTCATTATCAATAGCATTACCCCTATGAATATCCCTAATAATATATGGGTGAATTAAAAAAACTAACTCAATATTTTGCCACTTAGTCCCAACAGGGACACCAGGTATCTTAATACCATTTATAGTTTTAATTGAAACAATTAGTAACATTATCCGACCAGGATCACTAGCTGTTCGACTGACAGCAAATATAATTGCAGGACACTTACTAATATCCCTTTTAGGAAACAATAATTCTATAATAATATTAACTACAATAATAATTGTATTTATTATATTAATAATGTTTGAATTAGCAGTAGCACTTATTCAATCATATGTATTCATAACATTAATAACATTATACTCTAGAGAAATTTAAAAATGAATAATCACCCATTTCACTTAGTTGATAAAAGACCTTGACCTTTAACAGGATCTATTGGATTAATAACAACACTATTAGGATTAACAGTATGATTTAATATATCAAAAATAGAAATAATAATAATAGGAACATTAATAATTATTATAACTATAATTCAATGATGACGAGATATTACACGAGAAGCTAGATACCAAGGACTACACACAAACAAAGTTATTTTATCTATAAAAATAGGAATAATTATATTTATTACTTCAGAAGTTTTCTTTTTTTTAAGATTTTTTTGATCATTTTTTCACAGAAGATTAGCCCCAACAATTGAAATTGGAATAAAATGACCCCCCTTAGGAATCATAACATTTAATCCAATTAATATTCCTATACTTAATACAATAATCTTACTAAGATCAGGAGTTACAATCACATGAGCTCACAATTCTCTCCTTAATAAAAATTATAATAATATAAATCAAGCCATATTAATAACAGTTATTCTAGGAATTTACTTCTCAATACTACAATTATATGAATACATTGAGTCAACCTTCTGTATTGCAGATTCAGTTTATGGTTCAACATTTTTCATAGCCACAGGGTTTCATGGACTACACGTAATTATTGGAACAATCTTTATTGCAGTATCAGCATGACGGATAAAAAATCTTCATTTCTCAAAAAATCATCATGTAGGATTTGAAGCATCTGCTTGATACTGACACTTTGTAGATGTAGTATGATTATTCTTATATATAAATATTTACTGATGAGGGAGATATTTATTTAATATAAAAAGTATATTAAGCTTCCAACTTAAAAGTTTCTTAATGAAAATAAATAATTTACTTAACAAGAAAACATATATTAATAATTATTGTAATCATAATAGTAATATCATTAATTATAATTACTTTTAGAAAAAAAACAATTTGTGAGTGACAAAAATCAACCCCATTTGAATGTGGATTCAATCCAATAACATTCAAGCGACTTCCATTCTCTATTCACTTCTTCTTAATTGCAGTAATCTTTTTAATTTTTGATATTGAAATTATTATTGTATTACCTATAACTTTAACATTAAAAACCTCAATAATTAAAATATGATTAATTACATCAAGTATATTTATTTCAATCCTTATTATAGGATTATATCATGAATGAATTAATGGTATATTAAATTGAACAAAATAACAGGATTATAATTAAATATAATATTTAATTTGCAATTAAAAAGTGCTTAACAGCTAATCTTAAATAACAAAGAAGTAAAATTTACATTTAGTTTCGACCTAAAATAAGGAATGTTATCCCATGTTTTAATTGAAACCAAAAAGAGGTATTTTATTGTTAATAAAATAATTGAATTAAATTCCAATTAAAAGAGATAAAGAAATAAAAATAGCTGCTAACTAATTTTTAAAGCGGTTTAAATCCGTTTGTCTCTTATTCATATAGTTTAAAAAACATTTTACTTTCATTAAAAAAAAAGATAAATTATCTTATGAATTTACCTTAAGATAAATATCTCCTCTATCTCTTCAGGATATAGCTCTAATTATTAAGCTATTAAAGTAAACAAAAATAGTGAATCAAATTATAAATGATAATAAAAAAATTTTTATATTACCTAATATATAACCTTGTAAAAAATTAGAAAAACCTAAAAGATAATAACTTAACCCTACAGCTCCATAAAATTCACCTCAATTATTTGTATTGTAAAAGTTTAAAGAAAAAATATAAAAATATTTATATATAAAACCAGAAAATCTGTATATAAATCATATATTAGAAAATAAATAGTAATAAATACCTAAAATAAAAGACTTTATCCAAAATAGTTCAAGACCTAAAAAAAACCCTAAAAATACAAATAATAAAGAACACAACTTTAAGTATATAGGAATAATAATACAAGTTAAATCTAACCCTAATAGTCATATTATTAAACATCCAAAGAAAACAGAAAAAAAAGTAAGAATAAAAATTCTATAATTTATAAAAGAAAAAGATTCAAATACTAAACATAAAGAAGAATGCTTATTCTTATAAAAAACAGAATAATAAAAAAGACGAATTCTATAACAAGCAGTTAAACCCAAACAAATGTAGAATAAAAAAAAAACAAAAAAATTTAAAAAATCTATTAATATCAATTCAACAATTAAATCCTTAGAATAGAAACCTGAAAGAAATGGAAATCCACAAAGGGCTAAAGAAGAAATATTAAAACATGAAGTAGTAAAAGGAAGAAAATTTCTTACTAACCCCATTATACGAATATCCTGATTATTATTTATATAATAAATTATAATACCAGCACAAAGGAATAATAAAGATTTAAACACAGCATGACTTAACAAATGATAAAAAGATAAATTAACCAGACCTAAAAATAAAGATCTTATTATTAAACCTAACTGTCTTAATGTTGACAAAGCAATAATCTTTTTTAAATCAAATTCATAATTAGCACAAAATGAAGACATTAATATAGTTATTAAACATAAAAAAAATAAATATATATTATTAAAATTGCACTGATGAAAAAAACGAATTAACAGATAAACACCAGCAGTAACTAGGGTTGATGAATGAACTAAAGAAGATACAGGGGTAGGAGCTGCCATAGCAGCAGGAAGCCAAGAAGAAAAAGGAATTTGGGCACTCTTTGTAAAACAAGAAATAATTATTATATAAAAAATAAAATCTGAATAAAAATCTAAGTAAAAAATAAAATGCCATCTACCATAAGATATTAATCAACAAATAGAAATTAATAAACCAATATCCCCTAAGCGATTAGTTAAACAAGTAATTATACCAGATAAATAACTTTTAGCTGAATTATAATAAATTACTAAACAGTAAGAAACCATACCCAACCCATCTCAACCTAATAAAATTCTTAATAAATTAGGTCTAATAACTATTAAAACTATTCTTATAATAAATAAAATAACCAAAAACAAAAAACGATTTCTAGAATAACTACATACACCCATATAATCAGATCTATATAAAACCACTATTGAAGAAATAAATAAAACAACTGAGATAAATATTAGAGAAATCCAATCTAATAAAAGTAAGTAAAAGATACCAAATGAATTAATGCTTAAAATCTCTCATTCTAAAAATAAACAATAATCTTTAAATAGAAATAATAAAGAAAAAAAAAAAAAAAAAAAAAAAAGAAAGAGTATAGAATAAAATCAATATAAGTAATAATTTAATTTTAACAAATTAAAGCCTGGTAAGATTCGAGGAATCCACAATTCCTAATTTTAATTAATAAACTACTTTAATTAAAAAAAAAAGTTAATCCCTAAAATTAAAAATAATAAAGGAATTAAGTGAGTTAACATTAGTAAATATTCACGAATATTACCTAAAGAATAAGAATAAAAATTAAATGGCAACCCATGCTGAATATATCTATATAAATAGTATCTAAAACAAGCAGAAAAAAAAGAAATAAAAATAAAATAAATAAATGAATTCCCTCAATAAAATAATATTCTATTTAAAATAAAAACTTCTCTAAAAAAATTTAAGCTTGGAGGACAACTTATATTAAAGGCACAAAAAATAAATCAAAAAAAAGAAAATCTTGGTATAAAATTAATCATACCTTTGTTTAAAAAAAATCTACGACTATGCAAACGTTCATATGAAAAATTTGCTAAACAAAATAAACAGGATGAACATAAACCATGAGAAATTATTATTAAATAAGACCCTAAGATACCTCACTTAGTTATTCTTAATAGACCAATTAAACAGATAGATATATGTGCAACAGATGAATAAGCAATTAAACACTTAACATCCCCCTGAATTAAACAAATAATTCTAACTAGAACACAACCTACAATAGAAAGAGAATACCAAATGTAACCATAATTAAGAAAAGGATACTCATATAAATATATAAAACGAATAAACCCATAACCCCCAATCTTCAATAAAATACCTGCTAAAATTATAGAACCAGAAACAGGAGCTTGAACATGAGCTTTTGGTAACCAAAAATGAACTATAAATATAGGTAGCTTAACTAAAAAGGCAAAAATTATAAATAAATGAATAATAAAACTATAAGGGATATAAAATTCTATGTCAAAGTATAAAGTTATTTTATTAGTTATAAAGTAAATAATAATAAGAAGAAAAGGAAGAGACGCAAATAAAGTATAGAAGAATAAATAAAGACCAGATACTAAACGTTCAGGCTGATACCCTCATACATAAATCAGAATTAATAAAGGAATAAGTCTAAACTCAAAAAACAAGTATATAATAAATATATTTAAAGAACTAAATACAATAACCAAACTGAAACATAAAAATAAATTTACTAACAAAAATATATATCTTAAAAAAGAATTTTTAACTGATATTCTAGCAAGAATTATTAAAGAAATAATTAATAAAGTTAAAATAATTAATCCATAAGAAAAATTATCAAGCCCGTAACCATAAGAAATAGATCTAAAAAAATTAAACCCAGAGCAAAACAAAGTAATAAATATTAAAAAAATAATAACAAACTGAAATAGGTTTCAATCAACTGAAAAAAACAAAGAAGGGATCATAAAAAACATATAAACTATAATTTTTATCATAAAAACATTCTTATTAAATAATCATTACCATGACAACGAATTATATAAACAATAATAGATAAACCTAAAACACCCTCACAAACATAAAAAGTTATTATAATTAAATAAACATAAAATCTGTAATTAAAATCTAGACAAAATAATAAAACTATCAAAAGTAAAGAAAGTACAATAAATTCTAATCTAATTAAACACAAAAGAATATGCCTACGAATTAAGATTAAACAAAATAAACCTATAAAAAATATATAATTACAAAAAAAATTCATTAGTTTTAATAATTTAAAAAAAATAATGACTTTGTAAGTCATAATTAAGATAGTAGGCTTTTAAAACATCAGCAAAGTATATAATATACATCCTAACCTCCCAAAGATTAAATTTTTTTAAACTATTAGCTGATATAAAATTAATTTTAATAAAAGCAATAATAATTATATCCTCAGTAAACTTAATTATAAAAAATCCTATATCTCTAGGGTTATCACTAATGATACAAACCATATTAATAATTTTTCTTATAAATAAAATACTTACCTCCTCATGATTTGCTATAATCACTTTCATAATAATAATTGGAGGACTTCTTATTATATTTATATACATAAGAAGAATCGCTTCAAACGAAAAATTTAAAATTAAAATCAATATAATTATTATTATTACAATTATAATACTGATATATGATGAAATAATATTAAAAAATCAGATTAATGAAATAATAAATTTTTCACTTACAGAATTTAACTTTTCACTAACAAAGATTTATAATGAAGAATCAATATTACTGACTATAATACTAGTTTTATATCTATTATTAACAATAATCTCAGTAACTAAATTAGTTAAACATCATAGGGGACCATTACGAGCAATAAATTAAAATTTAAATAATGAATAAGCCAATACGAAAAACAAATCAAATAATTAAAATCATTAACTATTCAGTTTTCGATTTGCCAGCCCCAATTAATTTATCTGCATGATGAAATTTTGGAGTATTATTAGGTATATGTTTAATAATCCAAATTGTATCAGGAATTTTATTATCAATACATTACACAGCCGATGTACAAATGGCATTTAATACCGTAAGACATATCACACGCAATGTAAATTATGGATGATTAATACGAACATTACATTCAAATGGGGCATCATTATTTTTTATCTGTTTATATATCCATACAGGACGAGGAATTTACTATGGATCATACAAGTATACAAAAACCTGAATTTTAGGGGTTATCCTTATACTATTAACTATAGCAACAGCATTCCTGGGGTATGTACTACCATGAGGACAAATATCATTCTGAGGAGCAACCGTAATTACCAACCTACTATCAGCAATTCCTTATATTGGTACTTTATTAGTAAATTGATTATGGGGTGGATTTGCAGTGGATAACGCTACACTATCTCGATTTTTTAGTTTACATTTTTTATTACCATTTATTATTGCTATAGTAACAATAATTCATATTTTCTTTTTACACGCTACAGGATCTAATAATCCTACAGGATTAAATTCAAATGCAGACAAAATTCCGTTTCACCCCTATTTTTCAATTAAAGATTTAATAGGAATTATAATAATTTTATCAGCAATCCTTGTTCTTAATTTAACAGCCCCTTATATATTATCAGATCCAGACAACTTTATTAATGCAAATCCAATAGTTACTCCTATTCATATTCAACCAGAATGATACTTCCTATTTGCTTATGCAATTTTACGTTCAATCCCTAACAAATTGGGAGGAGTAATAGCACTATTCTTTTCAATCTTAATTCTAATAATTTTACCATTTTCAATAAAAATAAAATTCAAAGGAATTATATTTTACCCTATAAGACAATATATATACTGAATATTTATTGCGGTAGTGATACTATTAACATGAATTGGAGCACGACCTGTAGAATTACCATACACAAATACAGGAGTTGTATTAACCTTGTTGTATTTTATCTACTTTATAATAGACCCTATTATAACAAAAACCTGAGATAAAATCATTAATTAGTTATTTAGCTTATAAAAAGCATTTATTTTGAAAATAAAAGAAAGATTAAATTTAATAACTTTACAAAAAAAAATGATAAAAGAACATGATCTTCAATATTACGAAATATAAGATATAATTTAAAGATAAAGGTAAATAACACTTTCAGGCTAAGTACATAAGTTTATCATAACGATAACGAGGAAGTGCACAACGAATCCAGACAAATAAATAACATAAAATAATTAATTTAATAAAAAATAAAAAACTATAATAATCACCCCCCAAAAAAATTAAGCAAGATAATAATCTTATAAAAATAATTCTAGCATATTCAGAAATAAATAATAAAGCAAAACCACCAGCACCATACTCAATATTAAACCCAGAAACCAATTCTCTTTCTCCTTCAGAAAAATCAAAAGGAGACCGATTAGTTTCAGCTAGACTACAAGAAAATCAACACAAAAAAATAGGTAATGAAAAAAAAATAAATCAACCCATTTCCTGAACTAAATGAAAATTAATTAGATTATATCTATCAGATAATAAAAAAAAACCTAATAAAATTAAAGAAAGAGAAACTTCATAAGAAATAGCCTGGGATAATCTACGAATACAACCTAAAGTGGAATAAATTCTATTAGAAGATCAACCACAAATAATTAATCTATAAACCCCTAAGCTAGATACACACAAAAAAAATAAAAACCCAAAATTAAAATCAATACAATTAAAATAATAGGGAAATAAGAGTCAAATAAATAAAGACTGAATTAAACCTAGAAAAGGACAAATATAATAAACTAAAAAATTAGAATTCTTAGGAAAAAATTGTTCCTTAATAAATAACTTCATACCATCTCTAAAAGGTTGAAGAAGACCTATATAACCAACTTTATTAGGTCCCTTACGAATATGTATATATCCTATAATCCTACGCTCTAAAAGAGTATAAAACCCTACAGAAACTATTACTAGTGCTATTAAAATTAAACAAGTAATATAATAAATTAATGAATGTGAATTAAATCACTTTTTTAAAACCTAAATTTAATACATAAATATCTGCCAATTCATTAAAATATATATTTTAAATAAATTAATTGGTCCTTTCGTACTAAATTAATCTAAAAACTTTAAGATAGAAACCAACCTGGCTTACACCGGTTTGAACTCAAATCATGTAAGAATTTAAAAGTCGAACAGACTTATTATAATAAATGTTTCTTTATTATATAATCTTAATTCAACATCGAGGTCGCAAACTTTTATATAGATATGAACTCCCCATAAAAATTACGCTGTTATCCCTAAGGTAACTAAATCTTTAAATTATAAAATTAAGTCAATAAGAACATAAATAAATGCTTAATAAAAATAAAGTTTGTATTTATTAATCACCCCAACAAATTTTAATTACAAAAAGTAACAAAAATAAATAAATGAAACTTAATTAATTAAATAAAGTTCTATAGGGTCTTTTCGTCCCCAAAAAATAATTAGGCTTTTTTACCTAAAAATAAAATTTAAAAATTAAAAATAATAAAAATAATTTCTCATTAAATCTTTCATTCCAGTCCTCAATTAAAAGACTAATTATTATGCTACCTTCGTACAGTTAAAATACTGCAGCCATTTAATCCAAATCATAGGGCAGATTATACTTTTAATAATAACTAAAAAAAATGTTTTTGATAAACAGTTGAAAATTAAATATGTCGAGTTCATTAAATATTAAAATCAAATTTTACTAATAAAATCATAATTTAAATTAAAAAAAAAATAAATAAATTAATTTAATAAAAAAATAAATTAAACAAAATAATAATTAAATAAATTAAATATATTAATAACTAAATTAAAAATTTAAAAAATAATAAAAATTATTAAAAATAAATTTTATAAATTAATAAAGATTATCCCTTATTAAATAATATTAAATTAAATATAATTAATAAAAAATTAAATTTAATCTTAAATAACCAGATATAATAAAAATCGAATAGAATATATCTACAAAAAAAAAATTAATCTACTTTTTAAAACAAATAAGATAAAAATTTAATTGATCATTTTAATTCGGGAAAAAAAAAATCAATTTAAAAAATTAATTCACCCTGATACAAAAGGTACTAAAAAATTTTTTAAACTAAATATAATAAATTCACAACAGAAAATAAAATATCACATTTCTATACAAATACTTAATTAAATAAATTTACTTATAAAAAAATAATTAATTTTCAGAAGAAGAAATAATTCTTTCTTATTAATGTAAACAATAAACTTTAATAATAAGCTATCTTCTGACTTTCTAACTTCACTTTCCAGTAAAATTACTTTGTTACGACTTATCCCAACTAAAATGGGAGTGACGGGCAATATGTACATAATTTAGTGTAAAATTCAAACAAAATAATTATTTTAAATTTACTATTAAATTCTATTTAATAAATAATATGTATAAGTGATCTAAAATATTTAAAATTAAAGTAATACAAATTCACTTTATAAAAACTGCACCTTGACCTAATATAAATTTTAAAACAAAAAAAGAAAATATATTTTTACAACATTCCAAATTATAGAGATATACAAATATGTATAAAGTAAAATTTATCGTGGTTTATCAATCAAAAACCAGATTCCTCTAAAAAAATAAATCACCGCCAAAATCTTTGAGTTTTAAAGAAATTAACTAATAATATTCAGGCTAAAATTTAAAATAAAAATAATAGGGTATCTAATCCTAGTCATTAAGCTTAATTTATTAAAATTTTTACAGAAAATATAAAACAAGTAAATTCCACCTAAACTATATTAAAATTTAAATCAAGAATAAAAAAATTAAAACCTAAAATATTGATTTAAATAAATTGTATAACCGCGAATGCTGGCACAATTTTAATCCATTATAATTATATATCTTAATAAGAACTAAAATAATATATAAATATTTATTACTGATAAATATTAATTTAATAATAAACATATAATTAATATAAATAATCAATTTAAAAGCAAGAATAAAACTTATACTAATATTTAATAAAACATATAGTTAATAATTATATGTTTCCTAGCAAAATGTAATTCTATATAACATATAGGGAGACATAAGTTATAAGAATCAATAATAAAACATATAGTTAATAATTATATGTTTCCTAGCAAAATGTAATTCTATATAACATATAGGGAGACATAAGTTATAAGAATCAATAATATATATATTAATAACATATATATTATATTATAATTAATTTAATCTAAAGATATAGTTAAATCTTTCTTTTTTTTTTTTTTTTTTTAAAAAAAAGAAAGATTAATAAATAATAAAAGATATAGTAAATATATAAATAATATATAATAATATATAATATATAATAATATAATATAATATAAATATTTTATTAATAATAATATATTTAAATATAATAATAAAATCTTAAATTATATTAAATCTACCTCTTTATGAGTAGAGGTAGATTTATTATTAAAGATTAAAATTAAATATATTATTATTAATAAGATATTTAATATATATATATATAACAAAGACGAATAATTTATTTTACTATAGTTTATGTTTTTTTAATATGTATGTAATGAAATGCCTGATTAAAGGGTTATTTTGATAGAATAAATTATGTAACTAAAATACTTTCATTAGCAAATTATGAATTTAAGAATTAAACTTAACCCTAGGAAATCAAAATTCCGTATGCTTCTTACACCTAATCACAAAAAGATAAGCTAATAAAGCTAATAGGTTCATACCCTACTTATAGAAGTACTAACCTTCTTCTTTTTAATATTAATAAATTCTAGAAAAATACTATTTTATAGAACAATAATATTAGGAATCTAATATTTATTAAGAATTAATAATATATAAATCTATAACAAATATTATATATTATAATAATTGTTTATAAAAGATACAGCTAAATCTTTCTTTTTTTTTTTTTTTTTCTAAAAAAAAGAAAGATTTATTAATAGAAAAAAATATGTTAATATAATATAATATAATATAATATAATATAATATAATATAATATAATATAATAAATATTTTATTAATAATAATATATTTAATTATAATAATAAAATCTTAAATTATATTAAATCTACCTCTTTATGAGTAGAGGTAGATTTATTATTAAAGATTAAAATTAAATATATTATTATTAATTAAATATTTAATATATATATATATACATGTATAAATTAATTAATAAATAATATTATTTACTGTAGTTTATCTTTTTTTATTATGTATTTAATGAAATGCCTGATTAAAGGACTATTTTGATAGAATAAATTATGTAGAAACACTACTTTCATTAGAAATTATGAATTTAAGAATTAAACTTAAACGTCCATCTGAGCCAAGTGGATTGTTTAATATGCTTCAATAATGCATTAGTTACCATAAGGCTGGTATACCTATATAATAATTTAGTTCGTACTATAAGTTCTACTGTTTTTGCTTAACAAGATTTATGGTTGTCCTTAAGTATTAAAAAGTACAAGTTATTTTATGCTTTGTTTCCATAAGGCTGGTATATTTAGTACATTAGTTCCCAGTAAACGTTTATTTTATGTTTTGATACCATAAGGCTGGTTAATTATGTTCCTTTCTTTTTATGTTTATGTATTGTTAATTTTGTATTAAAAATAAAGAGGAGGCGTTGGACGGCTATGGGCATGGAGGAGGCCGAATAAAAAAAATAATAAAAAATTTTATTTGCGCTTACCCTATGGATTAATTATGTCGATGTCAGGGAAATTTTCTGTTGTCGGAATATACACCTCCACCTGCAACGTCGCCGCCTCTATTCAAATCTTTTGTTTTGAAACAGTTCACTTTGTTCTGGTCTCGTCGCAGAAGGAGAATCAGATTCGTTGCAGTCACTAACGTGTTCTCCACGCTGTTTATGAGGGTGGGAAACCTTGTCTTTGGTCAGTAGCACAAACTAGATATGTAGTCAACATTTTTTGTGTACGGGACCTCTAACTTTTGTTTCTTGCTGTTTTCTGTGGTTGAACTTTATTATTTTGCACTTGCACACATAGGTAAACCAATAGTTTAAAAGCTCTTTCATCTTTTCTTCTTCATAAGTTTGTAGGTAACAATTTTATGGAGACCAGGTATGATAAAAGTTGCTTGAAGAAGTGAAGAAGTATATGTAGTAAACTTGTACTTCAATGATTTAATAAATAATGTAAAGTACTAGTTACAAGTGCTTGTATTTGTTCATGCAATGAGCCGCCCCAGGTCGTGGGATTTTTAAGGATATTACATACAATAATTCGTGCGTTAAGAATATTGCTCTCTGCATGCATAAAGCATAGTAGGATCGTTTAGACGGCGGGACGACTGGCAGTAGGCTTAGGAGTGTTGTAATGTAAACTGTGGGTTAAGACATATACTACAAAAAAGTTTTATCATATTATTAACTGTAGTTTATCTTTTTTTATTATGTATTT